AAAAGAAAAAACGTGAACAGTGATTGGATTGATGATAAAATAGAATCCTGGGTCGCGACCAGTGATTCGATTGATGATGAAGAAAGAGAATTTTTGGTTCAATTCTCCACCTTAACGACAGAAAAAGGGATTGATCAAATTCTATTGAGTCTGACTCATAGTGATTATTTATCTAGTGATCATTTATCAAAGAACGACTCTGGTTATCAAATGATTGAACACCCAGGATCAATTTACTTACGATATTTAGTTGACATTCATAAAAAGTGTCTAATGAATTATGAGTTCAATACATCCTGTTTAGCAGAAAGACGGATATTCCTTGCTCATTATCAGACAATCACTTATTCACAAACCTCGTGGGGGGCTAATAGTTTTCATTTCCCGTCTCATGAAAAACCCTTTTCGCTCCGCTTAGCCCTATCCCCCTCTAGGGGTATTTTAGTGATAGGTTCTATAGGAACTGGACGCTCCTATTTGGTCAAATACCTAGCGACAAACTCCTATGTTCCTTTGGTATTTCTGAACAAGTTCCTGGATAACAAGCCTAAAGGTTTTCTTATTGATGATATCGATATTGATGATAGTGACAATATTGATGATAGTGACGAGATTGATGCTAGTGACGATATTGATCGTGACCTTGATACGGAGCTGGAGCTGCTAACTATGATGAATGCGCTAACTATGGATATGATGCCGGAAATAGACCGATTTTCTATCACCCTTCAATTCGAATTAGCAAAAGCAATGTCTCCTTGCATAATATGGATTCCAAACATTCATGATCTGGATGTGAATGAGTCGAATTACTTATCCCTCGGTCTATTAGTGAACTATCTATCCAGGGATTGTGAAAGATGTTTCACTAGAAATATTCTTGTTATTGCTTCGACTCATATTCCCCAAAAAGTGGATCCCGCTCTAATAGTTCCGAATAAATTAAACACATGCATTAAGATACGAAGGCTTCTTATTCCACAACAACGAAAGCACTTTTTCAATCTTTCATATACTAGGGGATTTCACTTGGAAAATAAAATGTTCCATACTAATGAATTCGGGTACATAACCATGGGTTCCAATGTACGAGATCTTGTAGCACTTACCAACGAGGCCTTATCTATTAGTATTACACAGAAGAAATCAATTATAGACACTAATACAATTAGATCCGCTCTTCATAGACAAACTTGGGATTTGCGATCCCAGGTAAGATCGGTTCAGGATCATGGGATCCTTTTCTATCAGATAGGAAGGGCTGTTGCACAAAATGTACTTCTAAGTAATTGCCCCATAGATCCTATATCTATCTATATGAAGAAGAAATCATGTAACGAAGGGGATTCTTATTTGTACAAATGGTACTTCGAACTTGGAACGAGCATGAAGCAATTAATGATACTTCTTTATCTTTTGAGTTGTTCTGCCGGATCGATCGCCCAAGACCTTTGGTCTCTACCCGGACCCGATGAAAAAAATGGGATCACTTCTTATGGACTCGTTGAGAATGATTCTGATCTAGTTCATGGCCTATTAGAAGTAGAAGGCGCTCTGGGGGGATCCTCACGGACAGAAAAAGATTGCAGTCAGTTTGATAATGATCGAGTTACATTGCTTCTTCGGCCCGAACCAAGGAATCCTTTAGATATGATGAAAAATGGATCTTGTTCTATCGTTGATCAGAGATTTCTCTATGAAAAATACGAATCGGAGTTTGAAGAAGGGGAAGTAGAAGGAGCCCTCGACCCGCAACAGATAGAAGAGGATTTATTCAATCACATAGTTTGGGCTCCTAGAATATGGCGCCCTTGGGGCTTTCTATTTGATTGTATCGAAAGGCCCAATGAATTGGGATTTCCCTATTGGGCCAGGTCATTTCGAGGCAAGCGGATCATTTATGATGAAGAGAATGAGCTTCAAGAGAATGATTCGGAGTTCTTGCAGAGTGGAACCATGCAGTACCAGACACGAGATAGATCTTTCAAAGAACAAGGTTTTTTTCGAATAAGCCAATTCATTTGGGACCCTGCAGATCCACTCTTTTTCCTATTCAAAGATCAGCCCTCTGTCTCTGTGTTTTCACATCGAGAATTCTTTGCAGATGAAGAGATGTCAAAGGGGCTTCTTACTTCCCAAACAGATCCTCCTACATCTATATATAAACGCTGGTTTCTCAAGAATACGCAAGAAAAGCACTTCGAATTGTTGATTCATCACCAGAGATGGCTTAGAACCAAGAGTTCATTATCTAATGGATCTTTCCGTTCTAATACCCTATCCGAGAGTTATCAGTATTTATCAAATCTGTTCCTATCTAACGGAAGGTTATTGGATCAAATGACAAAGACATTGTTGAGAAAAAGATGGCTTTTTCCGGATGAAATGAAAATTGGATTCATGTAACAGGAGAAAGATTTCCCATTCCTTAGCCGGAAGGATATATGGCCATGAAATAAAGAGGGAGTTGAACAGAATTGACTGGGTGGTAGAGTCGTGG